TATGACTAAAAGTGCGCTACAAGGGAGTCCCCGAAGTTCGTAGAAAAAGAGCAAGTAAATAAAAGGTTTTTCAGAATTTATTTTTTTTGATCATATAGAATTGACAACAAAAATTTTGTTCTTTTTACGAACCTGATGTCGATAAATCCGCGAGTCTAGAAATTCATTTCGGCTAATTGAACCTTCTCGAACTGTTTCTTTTTAAGAACTAAAAATATTTGTGCCAAAATAACAGATGCCAAGAAGACCAAAAGGCCTTGGACACGTAATGGATCTTGAAGTACTATTTCGGCATCTCCCTGACCAAATCCACCCACATTAGGATTACTCGTTAATGGTTGATCAAATTTGATGGATTCACCCTCTGAAACAAGAACTTCTGGTCCTGGAGGGATAATATCAACCACTTGACGTCCATCCGATGGATCTGTTATGATTATTTCATATCCCCCTTTTTCTTTTCGTATGATTTTGCTTACTATGCCCGCCCCTGTAGCATTATAAACTGTATTGTTACTCTTGCTTCCGTCGGGATAAATCTGACCCCTTCCCCTATTTCCTCCTACATATATAGGATATTTTAAGAAGTGAACATCTTTCTTAGTAGCGGGGTCGGGGGAAAGAATAGGAAAGGTGATTTCACTATATTTCTGGCCGGGGACAGGCCCTATTACAAGAATATTTTTTTTATTAGGGCGATAGCTCTGAAAAGACAAATTTCCTATCTTTTCTTTCATCTCGGGAGAAATACGATCGGAAGGAGCTAATTCAAACCCCTCCGGTAAAATAAGAATAGCCCCCACATTCAAACCCCCTTTCTTACCATTAGCAAGGACTTGTTTCACTTGCTTATCATAAGGAATTCGAACAACTGCTTCAAATACAGTATCAGGAAGTACTGTTTGTGGAACCTCAATATCCACGGGCTTATTAGCTAAATGACAATTGGCACATACAATACGCCCAGTCGCTTCTCGTGGATTTTCATAACCCTGCTGTGCAAAAATGGGATATGCACTTGAAACGGGTGCCCGAGTTATGATATATATCATGAGCGATACGGAAATAGATTGAGTAATATGTTCCTTTATCCAAGAAAAAGTATTTCTAGTTTGCATGGTCTAATCATTGGTCTGAAAATTTCTACAATAAATTGGGTAGGTCGCTAGTATAGTTTCCTATCCACGATTCTGCTATTTATTGGAATCATTTTACTGGAATACTCTAGTATAAGTATAAAAATAGTCTGAAAACCGCCCGAATAGAATGTTTTTAATACTTATGTAGAACTACAAAGTAAGAAACGTTCTAATTGGATTAATATTGGTGGATGATTTATCAATCATTCATTGAATGATAAATAACTACAAGTGATGGAGATACACGATTTAAATAACGAAAAATCCAATATTTAAAAATAGTATCGAGAATAACCGGAAAAGTGGAAACAAGACCAGATATAATTTGATCATTATGACCAAATCCAAAATCTTTGTACACAGAACCAATCATTAGTTCCCAGCCGTGGGGTGAATGAAATCCGATACATAAATCAGTTAATAAAAGAATCGAAAAGGCTTTTACTGTATCACTTAAGTTATATAGGAATTCCTGAGCCCAAGAGTTAAGAATAACAAGTTCTTCATTACCTAAAATCGAATAACCACTTAGAATAACAAAACAGATTATATTTGTCGAGAAGTGTAAAATTGTATGGATACGATCCTCGTTGTGTATCTTGATTAATTGGATCGTTTCTTTGTGGATTCCTATAAGAAACTTTTGTAGATATGTCTCCGAGTATTCCTTGATCATTTCTTCCAAGAAGAGGATTTCGTCTAATTCTATGAACTTTTCTAGAATACTTTTTTCTTGAATATCATTCAAAAAAATTTCAGATTGGCCGATATCCGCCCAATTAATAACCCAAGATTCCATACTTTTAGTAAATGAGAGAGAAATCCACCAGGGCAGAAATACTATAGATGCAAGATACAAAAGAGGAGTGAAAGCTTTCTTTTTTGCCATTTTTTGCCTGTTAATTTTTAATTAACCCACTCCATTTGTCGACTTTATATAATCGAACCTTTCTTTGAAACATGAGTTGTAGACAAGGTATCAAACCTATGAATCTATTTTATTTATGATTTTGTTTTGAATCTAGAAAGAATACAGAAATAGACTAAGACTCCACTTCGAATTTGACTAAAGAAATAATACAAGTGTTTCCAGATATCTCAATTCATCAAATTCCAAACAAGTGTCTCCTTTCGATGAATAGCCGAAAGAACCCCTTATTCTATGAAAATATCCAATATTTCAAAAAAAAATTCCAACGATTCCCCATAGTCAAGAATAGACTAATTGAGAGAAAGATATTGTGATGGTCAAAAAAATGAGCGGCAAAACAAGACAGAAACAGGCCAGTTATCATTATTAAGAAAACCCATTTATTGGGTAGTAAAGAACACAAATGAAAGGATAAAAAGGTCGATTGAAAAAAAAGAATTTACAAGATATGGTTTATCTGCATCTGTTTATCCTAAACTTAGTTATAGAAAAAACAGGATTCTTGCGTTTTTTCCCTCCTGCTGAGAAAGCATTCGTTCTTCAGCCCAGTTCCTTTTCTTTCTCAAAATCAAAATACTTCAATTGGTACGCGCAAGAAATAGGCCAATTCCGCGGCTTTTTGTTCAATTTCTCGTGGAGTCAAATTCTCATCAGTACGAGTCAACGGAACAGCCCCCCGGCCTCTGATATCCATATAAAGGACAGGACGAGCAAAAATACCCTCTTTAACTTCTATTCGAACGGATTGAATATCTTTTATAAGGAATCGCAGGAATATGCGACGATTTTTTCCAGGAAATCCCCAACGAAAAATACACACTATTCCTTCCTTTCTATCAAATCGATCATAACCACTACCTACATTCCAGGAGATTGTGCACCACAAATAGGAACTAATAAAGAGACCCGCAATCCCGTAGAAAGACATCACGATCCCCTGTGGAAAAAAAATGATTTGCTGAGACGGAACAAAAGATATCAAATTTCTACCAAGAAAACTGGAAGTTCCAACCAACAAGAATCCTAATGAACCTAAAAAAACGATAAGGGCCCAGCAAAAATTACTTAGTTTTCGAGACCCCGTTATAAGTTCTATCCATATATGTTCTGATCGCCAACTCATACTTCATCCGATTGCATTTTATTGAAATTGAGAGAATACCCCAAATGATTTTGACTTTACTTTTTTTGTTTCCGAATGAACTTTCATTAACTAGCACTAGTTTGGTGTGAACTAGCACTAGTTTAATGGGAACTTTTAGGGGTAATTCATCAAATTTGTTTAGATCTAAAATAATAACATACCCCTCATATGATCCCAATATACATATTGATATACATATAGATCGACCAACTTTACATTTTAGGCATCCAGCGATCCTGATCTATTTGAAACTGGCTAGAATTGAGTTACCTATAGATCATTTTCTGCAGGCATAAGAGCTTTTTCCTTTATGTTCGGCAGAAATCACATGTTCTACCATATTTTCTTTTCCGAAATAAATATCTATGTTATGCTACAAGTATAAGTTTCAAAAAAAAAACGAATGAGATTGGGTCCCCTCAGATCTAAACAATCTTGTTTTTTTGAACATGAAGAAATAAAGAAGCCATTGCAATTGCCGGAAATACTAGGCCTACTAAAGGCACAAAAATAGAGGGAAAGTGGAAAGTTGTCATAAAATGGGGTACCTCGGTTTATTATTTGTACCTGTTCTTATTTTTTTTAATATCATATTTTATATTTATACTAATTATAATTAATAATTGTAATTATTATGAATTCGTAGTTATTATTCATTAATTCAATTTGAAAATTTTTCATTAGAGATATTAAGTATCTAAGTGAGTATATAGAATAAGTCCAAGGAATGTAGAACTAAATAAATGAACTTATTCATCTATCTAGATGAAAGATACATATGATAATTCATTTTTTTCTTCGTTTCTTTGTGTTTTGTTCTTGTCTTCGAATTTAATAAAGAAAGAGTTATCCGCAACTTTTGATTTTGATTCTTTCTACAATTAGATCTTAAGTCGCCAAAGAAAACTCCCTTTTTAGTTACTTTGATTCCGATAAGCTAAGATTCGGATAAGATTCGGATAAGCTAACTACTTGTTTGCTACAAATAAAAAAATGGAACTTAGGGCACTCTACTTGATTGAATTGGAATTCAAAGGAAAGAAGGCGTGGAGCTTAAATAACTCACTCAGAACACTTTTCAAAAGATTACGCGGTACGATTAGGTCGAATAAGCCCTTCTGGAATAAATATTCAGCCGCTTGTGAACCTTCGGGTACTATTTTATTCAATGTTTGTTCAATTACTCTTTTACCCGCAAATGCAATGTAGGAATTTGGTTCGGCAATAATAATATCTCCCAACATACCAAAACTGGCTGTTACCCCACCAGTAGTAGGAGATGTAAGGATTGATACATACAATAACTTTTTATTTGATTGATAATCATATAAAGCAGACGATATTTTAGCCATTTGCATTAGGCTCAAACTCCCTTCTTGCATGCGCGCTCCCCCCGAAGCGCACACTATAATAAGAGGTAGAAATTGATTGGTAGCGTACTCAATCAAGCGGGTGATTTTCTCCCCGACTACGGATCCCATACTCCCCCCCATAAACTGAAAATCCATAACCCCAATTGCTACAGGAATACCATTTAGTTGACCTATGCCTGTTTGAACAGCCTCAGTTAATCCTGTCTTTCTTTGATAAAAATCAATCCGATCTTTATAAGGCTCCTCCTCCGAATGAAATCCAATGGGATCCAGAGAGACCATGTCTTCATCCATAGGGTCCCAAGTACCGGGATCGATCGAAACTTCGATTCTTTCTGAACTACTTATTTTCAAATGGTATCCACACTGTTCACAAATATTCATTTTTGATTGCAAAAATTTCTTATAATTTA